CGTTTGTTTGTTCGTGTTCTAGTTGTTTTTTTGTGTTTGTTTGTTTGTTTGTTTGTTTGTTTGTTTGTTTGTTCGTTTGTTTGTTTGTTTTTCTAGTTGAATCCGGTTAATCTAAAAATTCGTCAAATAATTTAAAGATTCGTTGTTCTAGACGAATTTGTGCTTTTTAGGTGGTAAAACTGTCGACTTTAACTTTTTGCTTTTTTACTGGTCGGCTTAAATCCGGTCAAATGCTTGAGGCGAAAAATGTGCTATTCTAGATGAATATGTGTATTTTTTCGTTTTTCAATTTTTGGGGTTTTTTCGTTTTTTGGTGATTCTAGTTGAATTATTGATAAATTTGGTGTTTTTTTGGTGGTTTTATGTCTATAAGAGCATTAATAATACTGCTGTTGGGGATGTAAGGGAGACGGAAAAGATTTAGATATATGGTGCAACCTACAAAGGTGGTCACGACGCACTTGACATGAGGAAGAGATTGACCCAAAAAAAAAACCTGAATGCGGGAGCGGCCAAGGATTGTTGAGTCATGGTTATAAGGGTAGCAAGGATAAGCTGCAACTACAGGCCTTGGAAAGGAGGACGTGGTTATGATTAAGGGTTAGAAGTGCCTGACTAAACGCCCGTAGGTCTTGGAAAGAGCAAATTGTGTTGCAACCTCGATATATGACCCACGAGACTAGTGATGAATAGCATAACTAACAAGGATTGGTTATCTCTCGTGAGTTGTACAATCAATAAATAGCCGGTTGGAGAGACATTATGTGAGGTTGAATTGATAATGCTGGTACAATCTAATGAGGAGGACGATGTAATGCACTATAAGCATATAATGTATAATGTATGATTACGCATATAATGTATTAATGTATGATTATGCATATAATGTATTAATGTATATTATATATTATATGTATATTACATTAATATCCATGCGGAAAAAAATTTTATGTACTATATACATAGGTTAATAACAGACATAATCTTCTACGCGCCGTGTCAGTGGCGGTGGAAGACTACGTCTGTTTATTCAAAAGAGGACTTTGTAGTCTATTGCTGGGATCCAGGGCCAGTGTTTTATTTTAAACTATCTTTTGATCTCGGGGGGGGGTGTTTCCATCTTTAGTTTACAAGTCTAATGCTTTAGGCGTTAAGCTACCGGGATAGTTGTATTGTAGCTTGTTTTCGATGATGGAGATGGTCGGGAGTATAAGGAGGATGATTATGAAGTAGAATGTGGAGGAGACTTGTCCAATTGTTGTGACGGGGTGTCCTCCTGGGTGGCTCCCAATTCATGTTAGAATAATGATTGTTGAAATAAAGGTTCAGAATATGATCTGTGAGGCAGGTCGGAAGGTCATAGATCGTTGGTTAGATAGGTGGAGGGTTGGGATCACCATTAGAATTAGGATTGAGGCAGATAGTGCTAGTACTCCGCCAAGTTTGTTTGGGATAGAGCGTAGGATCGCATAAGCAAATAGGAAGTATCACTCCGGTTTGATGTGTTTTGGGGTTACGAGTGGGTCAGCAATGGAGTAGTTTTCGGGTTCTGAAAATAGGTTTGGAAGGATAAGGATTGTTGTAAAGAGAAGAATACTTAGTCATAGGGCGCCCAAAAGGTCTTTGTACGTGAAGTATGGGTGGAATGTGATTTTGTCTGTGTTTGAGTTGAGGCCTGTGGGATTGTTGGAGCCGGTTTCGTGCAGGAATATTATGTGAATAATTGTTATGGCTGCAATAATGAATGGTATGGTGAAGTGAAGGGCGAATACTCGAGTTAGAGTCGGGTTTCCCACTGAATACCCCCCTCAGACTCACTCTACCAGTGTTACACCTACATATGGGATGGTTGAGATAAGGTTTGTAATTACGGTGGCGGCTCAGAAAGATATCTGCCCTCACGGTAGGATGTAGCCTATGAATGCTGTTAGCATAGTAAGAAGGAAGAGAATTACTCCGACGAACCAGGTTTTTTTGTAAAGATAGGAGCCGTAGTACATACCTCGGGCAATATGTAGGTAGATTAGAATAAAAAATATGGAAGCTCCGTTTGCGTGGATATTTTGTGTTAGTCACCCCAGGTTTACGTCTCGTAAAATATGGGTAATTGAATAAAAGGCAGATGAGGTCCCTGTTGTGTAGTGCATGGTGAGAAGAATTCCAGTGATGATTTGAATAACTAGGGATATGCCTATGAGTGATCCAAAGTTTCACATGGTTGAGATGTTTGACGGTGATGGCAGGTTCGTTGTTTGGTGGTTGGTGTGGGGTTTTAAGGTTGGTTTTGTAGTGTACATGGGTTTTTATAGTTGAATAACAACGCTGGTTTTTCAAATCAGAGGTCTAAAAAAATTTTTAGTTAGAACTATGTACATAGTCTTTTTATTGAGCATTGGTTTTTTCTTGGGGGTGGTAGGGGTGGTATCCAATCCGTCTTCTTGTTTTGCGGCTGGGGCATTGATAGTGTCTGCGGGGCTTGGTTGTAGTGTTTTGGCTGGTCTGGGAAGTCCTTTCCTGGCTTTGGTGTTATTTCTTGTTTATTTAGGGGGGATACTTGTAGTTTTTGTGTATTCAGTGGCGCTGTCTTCTGACTTGTTTCCAGAAGCCTGGGGGAGTCGGGGTGTGGGTTATTATGCGTTGTTTTATGTAGTGGTGGTGGGCATTTGTTGTGTTTGTTGTGGCTTTGTCTTGTGTGCTGGAGGTTCTTATAAGTTGGTTGGGAATATCTGATTTGATTCTGGGTACGGGGGAATTTGCTTGCTTTATGGTGTTGGTGGGGGGGGTTTAGTGATTGTTGGAGCGGGTCTTTTGTTGACATTATTTGTTGTTTTAGAGTTGGTTCGTGGGGTTTCTTTTGGGGCATTAAAAAGTTAGTTAATAGTAATTATTATGGCGATAGTTGCTGTGATTAATAGTGACAGTAGATAGTTTTTTATTAGTCCTTTTTGGGATGTTGTGATTTTTGATTGAGTTAGGTTGACTGTGTTGGCTATAGTTGGTCCTGATTTTTCTAATCATACGAGGTCTGTGAGTTGGTGGGATAGAAGATAGCTAGAGTTTAGTGAAGTATTTGGAAGGTTGCGGTGTAGCAGCTTAAAGAATGATAGGTTGTTTAGTAGTTTTACGGTGTTGTGTTTTTGGTTGAGGTTTGTGTGCAAGTTGAAGGATTCTAGGGCTAGGTAGGCTCCTGTGGCTATTGCTATTGTTGGGGTTAGTTTTTTTAGTATAGTCAGGGTCGTTGTGGTGTCTAGTGTTATTGCAGTTAGTATTGGGCCTAGGATGATTGTTGTCAATGTTAGTCGGATTAGTGGTTTTGTTTGGGATTTGTTGGACTCTGAAAATAGTATTATCGGTTTGTGGTTTGGCGATTTGGTTGTTGTTAGGATAAGTATTCGAATGGTGTAGGTAGCAGTTATTGTGGTTGAGATGAGTGTGGCTAAGAGGGCTCAAGCGTTTAGGTGTAGGGAGAATAGGGCTTCAAGAATTGCATCTTTCGAGTAGAACCCAGATAGGAATGGTAGTCCTGATAGGGTTAGCCCGTTTGTTGTAAGTGCTGTTGATGTGATTGGTAGTGTGGCTTTGGAGAATCCCATTTTTCGGATGTCCTGCTCATTTTGGATGTTGTGGACTATTGAGCCGGCTGCTAGGAATATGGTGGCTTTAAATGTTGCATGTAAGATTATGTGTAGGATAGCTAGGTTTGGGCAGTTTAATCCAATTGCTGTTATTATGAGCCCAAGTTGGCTTGAGGTTGAAAGGGCAATTACTTTTTTGATGTCGTTTTGAGTCAGTGCTGATGTAGCAGCATAGATTGATGTCGTTACTCCCAGGTATAAGCACACCGATAGTGGAGGGGTTGGGTTTAGTATTGGGTGAAGTTGTGCTAGTAAGTAAATGCCTGCCACCACTATAGTGCTTGAGTGAAGAAGGGCGGATACGGGGGTTGGTCCTTCTATGGCGGCTGGGAGTCATAAATGCATGAAGAATTGGGCTGATTTTCCTATTGCTGCTATGATTAGTCCTATCGAGAGTAGGGTGGTTTTGGTGTCTAGGGCCATAATTTGTTCTGTGGTTCAAGAGGTTTGATTAACGGCGAGCATTGTTATAACAAGAATCAGTCCGATATCGCCAATGCGGTTATAGATAATTGCTTGTAGGGCTGATGAGTTGGCGTTTGATCGCGAGAACCATCAGTTGATTAGTAAGAATGACATAATTCCTACTCCCTCCCAGCCGATTAAGAGTTGTAGAAAGCTTCCGGCAGTTGCCAGGATTATTATTGCCACTAAGAAGGTTAGAAGGAATTTTGTGAAATTTTTTGTTAATTTGGTTTTTTGTATGTATCATTCTGAGAATTCCATGATTGATCATGTCACCAGTAGGGCTGTTGGGATGAATAGTGCTGAGTATTTGTTGATTGTTACTGTGGTGGTAATTGCTATTGGGCTGGTGCTTAGTAGGCATATGTGGGTAGATATTGATTTGATGGAATACTTGGTTATTAGTGCTGCTGGGATTATTGATGTCAGGAATGCTGTTTTTACGGCGAGTTTAGGGCTTAGTTTTTTGTAAATGGTATTTGAAATGAGAGGGAGAGTTAAGATAATAGTGGGGACTATGAATAGTGTAGTAGTGGCTGTGTGGATAATTACTTTTACTTGGAGTTGCACCAAGTGTGGCGGCTCCTAAGGCCGTTGGATTGCTGTTATCCTTTAAAAGAGGGTTGACGCGGCTGGGGGTTAACACCAGTAGTTAAATTTAGCAGGTTTATTTTATCGCATCGGCCAGGAAGAGCGGGCTCTGTTTTTAGGGTCACGGCCTAATGTTTGGCTAAACTACCCTGGCGTGTGGGCCTTGCAATGAGTTGTGGGTATAGTGTTAGAAGTGCGATGGGGGTAAGGTGTATGACTAGTAAGAGGTATTCTCGTGTGTGGGGGGGGTGAAGAGATATATCTTTTGGCAGTTTACCTTGTTGAGTTGCTGAGAGTATGTATAGCGAGTAGGTCGCTGTGATTATAGCTCCGGAGGCCAAGATAATGATTGTTGGTTTAGCCCAGCTGTAAAGGGCTGATATGATTATGATTTCGCCTATTAGGTTAATTGTGGGTGGGAGAGCCAGGTTTGTAAGACTTGCAGCTAGTCAGAATAGGGTTATAAGTGGTATTGATTTTTGTAGTCCTCGCATGGCAATAATTGTTCGTGTGTTGGTTCGTTCATAGACTATGTTGGCTAGGCAGAATATTATTGAAGAGGTGAGACCGTGGGCGATTATTAGAATTATTGTTCCTGTGATGCTTCAGGGTGAGTGGACGAGGGTTGCTGAGATTACTAATCCCATATGGCCAACGGAGGAGTATGCGATTATTGATTTTAGGTCTGTTTGTCGAATACAAGTCAGTCCAGTTATGATTAACCCCCATATGGCCAGGATAATTGGTGGGTAGATAAGTGAGTTTGATGGTTGGGCTAAAATGGTTGAGATTCGGATAATTCCATATCCTCCGAGTTTCAGCAGTACTGCTGCCAAGACTATGGAGCCAGCGATTGGGGCTTCAACATGGGCCTTTGGTAACCATAGGTGGAGGCTGTATAGGGGTAATTTCACTAGAAATGCTAGAATACAGGCTGTTCAGATGGTGTTATTGGTGTAAAGGTTCGAGAGTTTTAGGTTGAGTATTGTTGTTATTAGAATGTTTGAGTGGTTGTTTTGGTTGGAAATAAATAGGACGGTGTTTAGTAGCGGTAGGGATCCTAAAAGGGTGTAGAATATGAAGTAGCTTCCGGCTTCTAGGCGTTTAGGCTGGGCACCTCAACGTGTAATAAGCACTAAAGTTGGGATTAGGGTAGATTCAAATAAAATGAAGAATATAATTAGATTGTTAGTGGAAAGGGTTATTGTGAGCAGGAGTTGCATTATGAGTATGTTTACTAGGAAGAGTCGTTTTCGTGGGGCAGGTTCTAGTTTTAGGTGGTTTTGACTCGCTAAAATTATTATTGGGAGAAGCCAGAACGATAGGATTAAGAGGGGGGCTGATACTGGGTCTACGGTAAAGTAACTGTTTGAGAATGTGCTGGGTAGTAACATTGGATTGTGGAGTAGTTGTAGGCTGGTGAAGGCTAGCACTGTTGAGTACGAAGTGAGTGAAATGAGGAGTAAGTTTTTTTTGATTAAGAGGGATGATGGGATTAGTATGGCCGTTGGAATTAGCATTTTTAGCATTGTAGTAGAGTTAGGTTTTTTGTTAGGTCATTCGTGTTTTTGTTGGAAGAGATGGTTAAAATGGTTAAGCCAGCACTGGCTCCGCAAGCCCCAATTGTGAGGATAATGATTGGTATTGTTGTTGTGTGGAGGTCATTAAGTGCTAGTGTTGAGATACACAGGAATAGGGTCAGAATTATGCTCTCGATGCATAGCAGCACTAATATTAGGTGGGTTTGGTTGATTGATGTCCCAGCTAGTCCGATTAGGAATGAAGTTAGTAGGATTAGGTGTGTTTTTATCATTTAGAGATTCAGGGATTGGATTCCTGAAGTTGCTAGTTCGAAGGTAGCTGTTTTGGTTAAACTAATCTCTAATTTTGCTCAGTCTAAAGCTCCTTGGTTTCATTCGTGGGCTAGTCCAATGGTAAGAAGGCTGAGGATAGTGAATGTTCATAGTAGGGTTGTTGTTGGTGTAACATTTAATGCTCAGGGAAGTGGTAAGAGTAGTGCGATCTCTAGGTCAAAAAGGAGGAAAAAAATTGCCACAAGGAAAAATTGTAGTGAAAATGGGAGTCGGGCGTTTTCTAGCGGGGAGAACCCGCATTCGTATGGTGATAGTTTCTCTTGGTCTGACGTGATTTGTGGGAGTCAGTGGCTTACTGTTAACAAGATTAATGGGATAACGGCTATTACTACTAACACAGTGGCCATGTCATACTACTCCTTAGGGTTGCTAAGATTTGATGATTGGAAGTCAACGGTATTTGTTGTACTAGAGTGGTATGTACCTCATCAATAGATTGAGATAAATAGGAAGATTCAGATCAGATCTACAAAGTGTCAGTATCAGGCTGCTGCCTCGAATCCGAAGTGGTGTGATGTTGTAAAATGGCGTAATTTTTGTCGTATGAGGCAGGTTGCTAGAAATGTGGTTCCGATTATTACGTGTAGGCCGTGAAACCCTGTGGTGATGAAAAAAGTAGAGCCGTAGGTTCCGTCTGAGATGGAAAACTTGGCCTCATAGTACTCTATTGCTTGAAGAGCGGTAAAGTACAGGCCTAATAGAATTGTTATGATCAGGGCGTTGATTGAGTTTTTTCGGTTCCCCTCTATGATGGAGTGGTGAGCTCATGTTACTGTAAGTCCTGAGGTTAGTAGGACTATTGTGTTTAGTATGGGAATTTCAAACGGGTCTATTGTTGAGATCCCCTTTGGCGGTCATTGTAATCCTAGGTGATGTGGGGGGCTGAAGCTCAGGTAGAAGAAGGCTCAGAAAAATCCAAAAAAGAAGAGGATTTCGGATGTGATAAATAGGATCATTCCGTATCGAAGGCCTTTTTGTACTTTTTTGGTGTGGTGTCCTTGGAGCGTGCCTTCTCGGGTGATATCTCGTCATCATTGAAAGGCTGTGAGTAGTAGTGTAATTAGGCCTAGGTTTATTATAGTTGTTGTTTTTAGGTGTATTCACATTACTAATCCTGAGGTTAGGATAAGTGTTGATGTGGCAGCGAGAATTGGTCACGGGCTTGGTGTTACTATGTGAAACGGGTGTATTTGGTGGGTCATAAGAGTTTTCTTGTAGGTAGAGGCTGACTAGAAGTGTAAATACGTAGGCTTGGATCATGGCGACGGCTATTTCAAGGGTTGTTAGTAGTACTAGAAGTGCGGCTAAAAAGATAGATGTAATTGGGGTGATGGCTAGAGTGGCAAGGGTGGCTGTTGAGATTAGCTGTAATAAGAGGTGACCTGCGGTTAGGTTGGCTATTAGTCGTACTCCAAGGGCAACCGGTCGAATTAGTAGGCTGGCCGTTTCGATTAAAATTAAGATTGGTACTAATAGCGTAGGTGTGCCTTCTGGTAGAAGGTGGGCTACTGAGCGGGTTGGATAGTTGCGTGCTCCTGTCAGGACGGTTGCGGTCCACAGTGGGATTGCCAGTGCTAAGGTCATTGATAGTTGGGTTGTTGGGGTATACGTGTATGGTAAGAGGCCTGTTGTATTTAATATAATAAGGAGAAGTAGTGTGGCTGTTATAACTGGGGCTCATTTTTGGCCTAGTGGGGAGGCTTTGGATATAGTGGTTTTTATTATTATTTTAATAAATCAGTTGTAGAGGGTTGTAAGTCGGGGTTTTTTAAATCGGCAGGTTTTGATTTGTAGTATTATTATTGGCAGTAATATAATTGCTGGGAGTAGGGTAATGTTAAATAGTTGTGGGATGTTAAATTGGTCAAATAGATTTAGTGTCATGGTCAGATTAGTGGAGGTTTTGAAGTTTTAAGGCTTTGAATAGTGGGGGGGGTGATAGGATTTGAGTTGAGGGTCTTTGCTATTATAATTAGTAAAGCTAGTCATGTAATTAGTATTACTATTAATCAAGGGGTTGGGTTGAGTTGTGGCACTTCATTTGGGGGAAAAAAGGTCCCTTTTCTAGTTTAAAAGGCTAGTGCTACTTGCAAGCTTCCTAATGTACGGGGTGCGGGCTCAGTCTTCGAAGTGTTTTATTGGGGTTGATTCTATTGTGATTGGTATAAAGCTGTGGTTTACCCCACAAATTTCGGAGCATTGACCGTAGAATGTGCCGTAGTACTGTGTGATGAATGTAAGTTGGTTTAATCGGCCGGGGATGGCGTCTGTTTTAATTCCAAGGGTGGGGAGGGTTCATGAGTGTAGGACGTCTTCTGCTGAGACTAGCAATCGGATTAGTGATTTTGCTGGGGTGATTATTCGGTGGTCTACCTCTAGAAGTCGGGGTGATCCTTTTATTAGGTCTAGTTCTTGTGTTATGTATGAGTCGAAGGCTTTATTCTCTAAGTCGGAGTATTCGTAGCTTCAATATCATTGGTGTCCAAGTGTTTTGATAGTTAGGTGAGGTGTTTCCTGGTTTTCAAGTAGGTATAAAGTTCGTATTGAGGGTGTAGCAATGAATACTAAAACAAGCACTGGTAATAAGGTCCATACGAATTCTAGTTGGTTGGCATCTGAGAGTTCCGTGTTAAATAGTTTTGTGGTTGTAATGGCCGCCAGAGTGGTGGAGACCGCTAGTCCGATTACTAGGGATGTTATTATGGCATAGTCGTGGAAATACTGAAGTTCTTCTATCGTTGGGGATATAGCATTATTTAGTGTGAGTTGGGCTGGCTCTGCCATTTTTAAGGCCCATAGGTTTAGTTCCTATATTTTGATGCTGACAGTGTCATGTAGTGTTTATACTAGGGTCTTATAAGAGAGTTGCAAGGTGGAGTTGCGGTTGGTTTGAAGTCAAAGGTTGGGGGTTCGATTCCTCCCTCTCTTGTCTTAGGGATAAAACTAGGTGTTTGGTTTTTGGTGTGCACGGATGAGGTGGGGTTAAATGTGTGATGTTTTGGTGGATAGCCTAGAAGTCACTCTTGCATTTTTATGTTGGACTGGGTTAGTGGTAGTTTCCGTTTTATAGCGAAGGCCTCTCAAATAATTGCTATGAATATTAGTGCGCCTAGTATTGAGACTATTGAGCCGATAGATGAGACTGAGTTTCACATGGTGTAGGCTTCTGGGAAATCAGAATATCGTCGGGGCATCCCTGCCAGACCTAACATGTGTTGTGGGAAGAAGGTGGTGTTTACCCCTAAAAATATTGTTCAGAATTGCATTTTTGTTAGGGTGCGGTTTAGGGTGAAGCCAGTAAGTATGGGAAATCAATAGACAATTCCGGCCATGATTGCAAATACGGCCCCCATTGATAATACATAGTGGAAGTGGGCTACTACGTAGTAGGTGTCGTGCAGTAGGATATCTAGGGACGAGTTTGATAGCATGATTCCTGTTAGTCCTCCGATGGTGAATAAATAAATGAAACCCACGGCTCACAGTATTGGTGCAGATCAGTGTATTTTTCCTCCTAGAATTGTGGCGGTTCAGCTAAACACCTTAATTCCAGTTGGTACGGCGATGGTTATTGTGGCTGCAGAGAAGTAGGCTCGTGTGTCGATGTCTAGGCCTACTGTAAATATGTGGTGTGCCCAGACGACGAATCCAAGTACTGTAATTGCTATTATGGCTCATACCATGCTGTAGTATCCGAATGGTTCTTTTTTATTTGAGTAGTGTGTTACGATGTGTGAGATGATCCCGAATCCAGGTAGGATTAAAATATAGACTTCTGGGTGACCAAAAAATCAGAACAGGTGTTGGAATAGGACTGGGTCTCCCCCTCCGGATGGCTCAAAAAATGAGGTATTGAGATTTCGGTCTGTAAGAAGTATTGTAATTGCTGCGGCAAGGACAGGTAGTGAGAGAAGTAGAAGGATAGCAGTAAAAAATACGGATCAAATAAACAAAGGTCAGTTATAAGGGGAGGTTAGGTTTGGGCTTATATTAATACAAGTAGTGATAAAGTTGATGGCGGCCATGATTGATGAGGCACCAGCCAAGTGTAGGGAAAAAATAGCTAGGTCCATAGATGGTCCGGAGTGGGCGGTGTTGCTTGATAGGGGTGGGTAAATAGTTCAGCCTGTGCCAACCCCCGTCTCGAACCCCGAAGAGAATAGCAAGAGGAGGAATGATGGGGGCAGTAGTCAGAAGCTTATGTTGTTCATTCGGGGAAAGGCTATGTCTGGGGCCCCGAGTATAAGGGGGACTAATCAGTTTCCAAATCCGCCGATCATAATAGGTATTACCATAAAGAAGATTATGACTAGTGCGTGAAATGTGATGAACACGTTGTACAAGGAGTCTCCCCCTACGGTTTGTCCTGGTTGTATTAGCTGGGTTCGGACAAGAAGGCTAACCAGCGATCCAGTGAGGCCTGCTGAGGCCCCGAATAGGAAGTATATGGTACCAATATCTTTGTGGTTGGTCGATAGGAGTCAGCGGGTTAAAGAGGACATGGACAGGTGGCTGATTTAGGCGGCGGATTGTAAATCCGCTTATGGGGCAGTGCCCCTCGGTTCGGCCCAGCAAGACAAATTGCAAATTTGTAGAAGAACTTCGTTCCTGGGTCTACTCTTTTTGAAAGGAGTAGCCGGATTAATGCCCTCTGGATTGGGTGGCCAGCTGTTAACTGTTTTTTGTGGGATCGAGGCCCGCTAATCCGTGGTTTGTGTAAGGTCTTAGCTTAATTAAAGTGTCTGAGTTGCATTCAGGTGATGCGAGTGCGGTCTCGCAGTCTTTATTGCAGGTACTAAGAGGTCATGGCTCTTATTTGTGACTTTGAAGGTCTCCGGTTTAGTGTTAATCCTAAGTTCCTATTTGGTTATTGCGGGGAGTATTGTTATGGTTGTTAGGGCTGTAGGTGTGAGGGTTGTTGCTTTGGTTTCGATTTTTAGCCGTCATTTTATTGTTGATGTGGCAGAGCCTGGAGAGTTTAATAATGTTGTTAGGTAGGCTGTTCGTAGGTAAAAGATGAGACTCAGGAGTGAGGCTGCTGTTGCTATGACGGCGGCAGGTGTTAGGTTTTGGATCACTAGTTCATTTAAGATTAGCAGTTTTGGGATGAAACCCGTGAGAGGGGGTAGTCCGGCTGTTGAGAGGAGTAGGAGTGCAAGGGTTGTGGATGTGGTAGGTGATGTTGATCAGGAGGTTGTCATGTTTTGCAGTGTTTTTGTTGATGTAAGTTCTATTATTAGGATTGTTGGAGTAATTGTGATGATGTAGATAAAGATGCTGATTATTGATGCTTTTGGTTGTGAGGTTAGGATCATTACTGTTCAGCCTATGTTGGCGATTGAAGAGTAGGCTATTATCTTTCGCAGTTGTGTTTGGTTTATGCCGCCCCAACCCCCGAAGGTTATTGATAAAAGGCCTAGAATTAGTGTAATGTTTGGTGAGGCGTGGTTAGATACGGAGAATATTAGGGCTATTGGGGCGACTTTTTGTCAGGTTGATATTAAGATGGTGGTGGTGAGTGTGCTTCCTTGCATTACTTCTGGCAATCAGAAGTGTGTTGGGACTGTGCCTGCTTTTATTGTCAGGGCTACTAGCATTGTAGTTGATGTGTATACGTCGTCTATTTGGGTAATGCTTCAGGTGCCCGTGTATCAGGCGTTAGTGGTGCAAGAGAGTAGAAGTAGGCAGGAGGCAATAGTTTGTGTTAGGAAGTATTTTGTTGAGGCTTCAATTGCTCGTGGGTGTTTCGTTTTTGAAATGATAGGTAGGGCGGCTAGCGTGTTTATTTCTAGGTTGAGTCAGGCTAGCATTCAGTTGTTACTTATTATGACGAAAGTGCTGCTGATGGTTAGTCCTATGAAAATGGCGATGGTGGCTGTGGTTTGTATTGTCAGGGGGTATACATTACCGTTTTTGGGGTATGGGCCCAACTGCTTTTGTAGCAGACCCTGATAAGAAATGAGAGGTTCAATAGGCTCTATGTCTATTTTATCAAAATAGTCCTTATGTTTCGGGCACACTTCTTTTAGGAGGGAGTATTATTGGGCATACAAAGAGTTTTGGACTCTTAGATGGAGGTTCAAGTCCTTTCTTCCTAGTGTAGTTGTTTGGGGGAATGGCGGATGTAGACAGTGGAAGTGTGGAGAATAGGAGGCATATGGCTAGTGTTAAAGGTAGGAACTGTTTTCAAAGGAGGTGCATTAATTGATCATACCGGAATCGTGGGTAGGATGTTCGGATTCACACAAATCCTATTGTAAGTAGGGTAGCTTTTGTTATTAGGTTAAGGGTAAAGACAGTTGTGTTTTCTTGTGGTTTTGGGCTTAAGAACAGAATAGTTGATAATGTGTTTATTAATAGAATGTTTGAGTATTCTGCCAGAAAGAATAAGGCGAATATTCCGCCAGTATATTCAACATTGAATCCTGATACCAGTTCTGATTCACCTTCTGTAATGTCAAATGGGGTTCGATTTGTTTCTGCGATGGTAGAGATATATCACATTAGTATAATTGGTCAGGACGTAATTATGATTCAGGTAGATTCTTGGGTGGTGGAGAATAGTTGTAGTGTGTATCCGCCTGTTTGTGTGGCTAAGCATATTAGGATGAGGCCTAGTGTTACTTCGTAAGAAATAGTTTGTGCTACGGCTCGTAGGGCGCCCATTAGGGAGTATTTTGAGTTTGATGATCACCCGGATCATAGGAGGGTGTATACGGTGGCGCTTGATATTGCTATTAAGAATAGTAGTCCGAGGTTTATATTTATTAGTGGGTTTGGCATTGGTAGTGGGGTTCAGATTAGGAGGGCCAAGCCGAGGGCTAGCGTTGGGGCTATAATAAATATCATCTGGGAGGATGGTGCTGGGGCTGTTGGCTCTTTAATGAATAGTTTGATCCCGTCGGCCACTGGTTGTAGAAGGCCTGCGGGGCCAATGGTGTTTGGACCTTTTCGTAGTTGTGTGGCGCCGATAATTTTTCGCTCTAGTAGGGTTAGGAAGGCTACGGCCACTAGCGTGGAGATAATTATAGTGAGAAGATTTGCTGTTAAAGTCAGGTTCATTTGTACTGGTGAGACGGGTTGAACGTCTGGTAAAAGGGTTTAAGTCTTTTGCATTTATCCTGGCTCTGCCACACCAGCCGGCAAAAAATGCCCACACGCTAGGCGTGTGGGCATCCCTTTTCTGGGGGGGGTTTGGTTTCTTGCGAGGAACTTTATTCGTTCGCAGTTCTTGGCGGCTAGGGGGTATTGTTGAATAGCCCCTGTTTCATCGGTCCTTTCGTACTAGATGAAACGTCTAACAGATATAGACCGACCTGGATTGCTCCGGTCTGAACTCAGATCACGTGGGATTTTAATCGTTGAACAAACGAGCCCTTAATAGCTTTTGCGCCATTGGGATACCCTAATCCAACATCGAGGTCGTAAGTATTCTTGCTGATATGGACTCTTTAAGAATGTGGCGCTGTTATCCCTGGAGTAGCTTGGTTCCCTAGTCAGTAATGCTGGGTCTTAAGCATAGGTCATTTGGCGTGTTTGCCGTGTGACAGGTTGTGAGATTTATGTTTCTCTTTGGTTGCCCCAACCAAAAATGTCTTGATCATAGGTTGATGGACATTTTAAGTTTCACAGGGTCTTTTTGTCTTGTTTTTGTATGCCTGCATTTGTACAGGCGGTTCAGGTTCATTGACCGGCCTAAAGAGACAGTTCCTTTCTCATGTGGCCGTTCATACTGGTCCCTATTTGGGGGACAAATGATTTTGCTACCTTTGCACGGTTAATAAACGCGGCCGTTTAAGGGTTAGATACCCTCATTGGGCAGGCGATACCTTTAATATGTGGTAGTCTAAAGGCTATGTTTTTGGTAAACAGTTGGAGAGGTCGTTTGCCGAGTTCCTTTTTAGGCTGTAAGTCATCCGTAGACAATCCTGGGTTGGTTTTACAGTTATTTTTATGGGGTGTGTATTAGATTCCATATGTCGTGTGATCTGATAAGTGTAAAATTTTGTCTGTGGAGAACATTTCTTATTACTAGTCTTAGCATGGTTTCTTCTACGTGTTGTAGAATAGCCCGGGTGGTTTGTCAGGAGGTGTGGAGTGTATGGTATTTTTTGTTTAGTTACTGTAACGTAATATTTTCTGGTGGCTGTTTTGAAGCCAACATTATTTGTGTGGTGGGCTTACTCTCTGATCAAGGCTGTATCCTGGGTCAATGGAGCTGTACCTTCATTGACTAGTTCTTTGGTAAAAGTTGTGTTATTTACTTGTTAGTGTAGTATCAAAGGTCGAACTTAGGTTCGTGTATCGGGCAACCAGCTATCGGCAAGTTCGATTGGTTTTTTGCCTCTATTTTTAGGTCTTCCCGTTCTTTTGCTACAGAAATGGGTTGGTTCTATTAACTGCCCAAAAATAGCTCACTTGCATTCGGGTGGTCAGACTTGGGTGGCGCCTTGTCTGTGTGTTCTTGCTAAACGGTAATGCAAGAGGTACGGGGTTTTATTCCTGCTTTTTTTTGCTTATGGTGTAACTTTCTTTCACCTTTTCTTCGCAGTACTGGCTCTATTGCGTCGGTGGTTGGGTTCGGTCGCAGCTACTTCCATGTGGCAAATGTTTTGGTTGTTTTCTTGGTTGTTGGCGGGTGTGTTTGTTGGTTGGGCTTGGTGTTGGCTCAAAAAGGTTAATATTTAACATTTTTCGTGTGTAAAACGAATGCTTTGGTTTAAGCTACTTCTTGTCTTCTAAGTACACCTTCTGGTGCACTTACCATGTTACGACTTGCCCCTCATATTTATTAGAGGGGATGACGGGCGGTGTGTGCGTACTCAAGGGCTGCGATGGAGGTCTTCAGGGAGGCGTTCATTAATTCTCTTACTGCTAAATCCGTTATTGTATTACATGTTTCATTGTGGGTTTAATTGTTGGTGTGGTACTGTGGCCAATCTTGTCCTATTCATATGCTACACCTTGACCTGACGTACTAGTGTGAGTGGCTTTTTAGCTGCATTTTTTGTAAAATGTGCTGGGGACGGCGGTATATAGGCTTAGTAAGCTAGAATGGGTTGGGTTTTTCGCGGATTGTCGGTTATCAGACAGGCCCCTCTAGGTTGATGTAGAGTACCGCCAGGTCCTTAAAGTTTAGAGCTTTGCTTGTACTTATTTGGCGGGTTAATTTGCAGTTAGGCATAGTAGGGTATCTAATCCTAGTTTGTGTCCTAACTTTTATGAGTCAAAGGTCCTTGTATGTAAGATTTTTGGTTGTCTATTAGGTATTGTTTCACGTGTTAGTTTTGGTTCATTCTTAGTGGTCGGGAATTTTTAATCATTTTTGCCGGGGGTGTTATTTTGGGTCTTCAGTGTAACCGCGGCGGCTGGCACATAAATTTGCCGGCCCTAATACTCCGTAGTCTGGTCAAGCGTGTGCTTATGGCCCAATGTTGGTTACTGCTGCTGTTCCGTGTGGATGTGGCGTGGCTCGGTGTCTTTGGGAAAGCCCCTGATACCGGTGTGATTCACTGGAGTGCGGAGGCTTGCATGTATAGGCTTGGAGAAAATAACAGTAAGTCCAGGACCAAAATTTTTGTATTTGGAGCGTTTGGCTCGTCTTAGTGTTTTCAACACTACGCTTTGAAATTAAGCCACAATTACGTTTATAATTAAGGCGATTTCCGGTAAAATGTGGTGTAAATATATATTATATATTATATATATATATTATATATATTATATATATATATTATATATATATATTATATTGTTTGACCCGCTTCTCTGGGGGTCTAGCATGTAAACGTTTTTACAGATAGTCCTGGATGTCATTTACGTTTACGTTTATGTTGTTTGTTTTCTAGATGAATTTTCGTGTAAAACGTTTGTTTAAACGTTTGTTTAAACGTTTGTTTAAA